CTTATAACTACTAGAACGTATTATCCTTAATATTATACAGTTATTTCTTTTTTCCTTTAACATAAGCAGGAAAAACCTGTATTCTACGTTCAAACAGGAATACTACGACTCGGGTTTTATGAAAAAAAGTAAAAAGCCCCTTATCGGATTTGAACCGATGACTTACGCCTTACCATGGCGTTACTCTACCACTGAGTTAAAGGGGCCCTTTAACTAACGGAATTCCTGAATGAGTCACTATGCAGATAAAAAATATCTATCTCCCTATATTACTATTATATATAATATGTTATTATAGACTATACTATATAATAAAGTAAATTCATAGCGGCGGGTGGCTCTTTCCGGAATTATAAAGTTGATTTACTGTCGAGTCTCGGATCAAACGATTTATTGATCTTTTAAAACTATCACTTCAATGAACCAAGCCGACCCTCATTTTTTTCTTTTATTAAATTGATCCCTATCAGAACAAAAATCACTTGAGACATGTACCTACCAATTCGACATAGATTCAAGATATTTCATTAAATCATGTGATGGAGAAGTTCGATTTGTCCCCTTAATCCATAAAAAAGAATTTCCGAAATTTTATTGATCCCCTTTATCATCCCGGATTTCTCCTTTATAAATTTTCTGGTTTACTACGAAGACGTATTTCGGCTTAAAAAAATGAATGAATCAAGAAAGTAGAAGAAATGGAGTTGAAAGTTTGATTTTTATATTATAATAGTATTCTAGTTAATCGAGACCTTTTTTTCATATTTAATTTAGATTTAGATAGAATTTTCTTAGATATTCGATTTTAAGTTTTGAAATGAAAAAATTAGAATTATATTCTAATAAAAAATTAAATTTAAATAAAGAAAAAAAAAATATGAATAATGGATAATGATAATGGCTTTATATATCGAATCGAATGGGATGCCGGTTAGAATTAAGGATTCATAAATAGGAATGACAAATCAAAAAACTCTATGGAATCGTGAAGGGCGGAATGATCCCTTGGATCGAATCATATTCTTACATTCTATTGACAATTTCGAAAAACTGTTGATACTATGCTCATAGTATGATGGCGGTCGGACACACATGCCCCCATCGTCTAGTGGTTCAGGACATCTCTCTTTCAAGGAGGCAGCGGGGATTCGACTTCCCCTGGGGGTAGGGTACTACAAAAGCAAGTTGATCGTGCATTATCAATAAGCCTAAAATTGAAAATAGAATTGATTTTTCCTGGGTCGATGCCCGAGGGGTTAATGGGGACGGACTGTAAATTCGTTGGCAATATGCCTACGCTGGTTCAAATCCAGCTCGGCCCAAGAATTCCATTTTTTCAATATACATACCTCTATTTTTATTTGTTTTATTTGATTTGCTCGATTTTTTTGTTCCAAAAAATTCCGATCTAGATTCATATCAGTATCTGTAAGTAGAAAGATCTGTAAGTATAAAAAAGAAAGTCGAAGGAAACGAGAAAAGAAATCTTTTTTTATTGAAAAATTGATGCTCAATAAATATGAATTGATTTGGAAATAAGGAAAGAATCACTAGTAATGTAATTCATGTCGCTCTCACTAAAAAGGAAAGTGCATAGTTATGTAGATCTCACTATATCACTCGTGTCTCTGTTACAACACGAAAATCTTTTAAAATGGGTTTGAATTCAATCCTAAAAATATTGATGCGGTAGACCTTATTTCCCTGGGATTGTAGTTCAATTGGTCAGAGCACCGCCCTGTCAAGGCGGAAGCTGCGGGTTCGAGCCCCGTCAGTCCCGACGGATCCAATAACCACATCAACTCACCTCTCCATTTTCATTTTATGGCAAAAGAGGCACAATGAAATGAATATAATTTAGGTCATTCTCAATAGGAATTTTTTTATTTTTTCGTTATTTCTCATCAAACACAAACAAATATATATAAATTTTCATTACTTCAATGAGTATCTATTGGTGGGAGAGAGATATAATTGGATTAGTCCAATTATTGGGAACATCATATTCAGGATTCCGAGGGATAGCGTACTGGGTCTGGTCTTTCAATTTATTGCCTCTATCTAATGGAATAGAGTATCATTTCTCGGGAGCACATACACAACTCGAATTCATTTCTTGTACGCTCCAAAATCGAATTTGAGTTACCCCGAAAAAGGCTTTTCAGATTAAAAACCTCTCCCCTTCTAGTTCCGATTTTTTATAGTCTCAATGACTCAAACTAACTCCTTTTTTAAAATCTATCTCATTCAAATTTTACACCTTTCTTTTTTTACTATTCTTTTTTCTTGGATTAGTACTAGCATATAGTAAAAAAAGAAAGGTTTTTATAGAAGATTAGACCTTTTATACCGGAATTTTGCTTTTTCACAATTTTCTTTTTCTTACAAGAAAAAGAAAATTATATCATAAAAAAATAGGAGTTTCGAGTTTAACTCCCGCCCCCTTTTCGTTTTACTTCTATTGTTGTTATTTTTTGTGGGGTTTGTTATCAATGCAATGTAAATGGAAAACGGTCAGATGATACTTCATCCGATGATTGTCCAAGGAAGACAGCAGGTTGTAGAAAGAATGTAAAAGAATAAAACAAAGATTTCTGGATTCGATTACGAATTCAATTTTCTATTGAGTATAGATAAAGGATCTTCCTATGTTATACTATTAAATTCGCGACGGCGAAGTGCTTTGATAGCCCAGATATTGTTATTCATAATATTGATGCGATTCAATATCATCGAGATGTAATTCATCCCAGTGAATTTACAGGCGAAATTATGATTATCTCTATGGGATTAAATCCCGAGTTATTGCGAATTAAAAACCACTGAGATTATGGAAGTCAATATTCTCGCATTTATTGCTACTGCACTCTTCATTCTAGTTCCTACTGCTTTTTTACTTATCATATATGTAAAAACGGTCAGCCAAAACAATTAATCTGAACGAAACTTGACTTCTTATGTCTTTAGCAATGATAATTATTTAAGAAAAAAAAGGATTCCAATTTCGTTTCTTAAATCTTCAATTAAATACGCAGGCTAGAATCAACAGTATTCTATGAGATTTTCTAATATGGTAGAAAGAAATATATCAATCTTTCTACCATATTATCTATTAGATTTGCGGTTTTGTAGTGTATAAAGTTGTACTCTATAAAGATACAGGCTTAATATAAAGCAATCTTCTACAATATCTATCTTCATATCGATAGAATTCGATCTATATTCTATAGATAGTGCCCCAGGTCTATTTCTTTGCTACATTTATTTTCTTGATTTGTATTGTGTATTGATTCCGATCAATCCGAAATAATAAAAGGGGGGGTAACTCTTGCTTGAATTCCGGGATTTCTGATTATTTCAAATCGAAATCCCAGTATCTATCGAAAACAAAAAACTCAAAGAAGTAAAAAGTCTACGGGCAGGGCAATTAAAAAAAAGCCGGTAATCTTTTTTTTAGCATTCCAAAAAAGTCTTTGATTGAATCACTAACAGAAAGGAGTATGGGAACTTCTTCCAATTCCGAAAAGGAGTAGTAAACTCTACCAATTTGTAACACTTGAACCATGATATGAAATGCGTCGATGCCGATAAAGCCTAAATCCAATTTCTACAACAATAAAGCAAGCGGCGAGTACACAATACGTGACTTGCCCGGGGCAAGGTTTGTTTATGCGTAGTATCTTGTTGAAGAACCACTATGTATATGTTCTTTACCCTAGAAAGTGCGCATTCGCTTAATTTAATATTAATAACAGAATTAATAACAGAACGCCTTTTTTTAATAGCCAAAAAAATAACTAATAATAAGAAGTGGTCTTAGGAAAATGAAAATGTCTTATTATATGTAGCCCCTTCCGAAATACAAACGTGGGAATCATTGAAATATCTGTTTGATTGACATTATTATTTTTTTTTTATAGTTCGAATTAAAGTTCAAACAAAATGTTTTGTAGAATGATCTATAAAACAATTGATAAAGTTTGATTCCTTATCGCAATTCCATTAATAGTACTTCTAGAGTCCACTTCTCCCCCATACGACGAGTGAAAGGGAAAATGTAAAGACTACCATTAAAGCAGCCCAAGCGAGACTTACTATATCCATGTGAATTATGTCCCCTATCTCTATGAATACGAAGGAATTATTCCATTCTTGTTCACTAATAATAGTGAAATCCAGGGTGCATAGTCAAAAGGAGATTCTTACCCCCAATTCTTTATTTAATGAACCAATCCAATAAACGCACTTAATCCAATAAACATCCAATAAACGCACTTAATAAATAATAAATTTTTAATACAAATATACAAATAGAATTGGGAAAGATTAAGTACAAGCAAAATATGCAACGACCCCCGCGGACAAGGGAGTCTTACTAATATAGCATTATAGCGTGTGGGAATAAAAAGACCTATTCTTTTGTTAACCAGGCGACACCCAGATTTGAACCGGGGAAAAAAGGATTTGCAGTCCTCCGCCTTACCGCTCGGCCATGTCGCCAAAAAAAAAGATGACAATATTACCCCTTTTTTGTTTGAGGGGGATTACTAAATTTCTTTTTTTTTGTACTTGCATCTTGAATCCTGTTTGACTTAACCAAAAGAAACCATTCCCCCTTTTGATTATATCCGCCCTTTTGATTGATTGTATTAAGTATCGCAAAATGCACAATACCTAAAAACTTCCCCTACCCTTTCCATTGAAAAGGAAAATTTGGACTTTCCTTCATCAAAAAATTCATAAAAAAATTGAACCATTAACTATTTACTTTACTTGTGACTTGACTGCGAATTCATGAATTCTTTTTTGATTTGGATCTTCAATTTCGTTTCCCTAATGACATAAGAAAGTAAAAATAATAACTAATTATTATTGATTGAATTGATTCTTTTCAATCAATAAATCTTTCTTAATTTCCATTTTTCTCAATTTCGATTCTAATTATATATTATATAAATATTATATAAAAACTCTTTATATATGTAAAGGAAACCCCGGAA